ATAAAATAAATCAAAACGATAGATTCCTCCTTAAGCAGGCTAAATAGTTATTCAATGATTAATACATCTTGTTCCTCGGGGGAACAAGCACAATTAGATAAAAAACTTACAAATTAAATCTTGCCCTAAAGCTCAAATAAATCAAAACGATAGATTCCTCCTTAAGCTACTCGGAAACTGCTTGTTCCTCGGGGGAACAAGCACAATTAGATAAAAAACTTACAAATTAAATCTTGCCCTAAAGCTCAAATAAATCAAAACGATAGATTCCTCCTTAAGCAGGCTAAATAGTTATTCAATGATTAATACATCTTGTTCCTCGGGGGAACAAGATATAATAAAAATTAAATATACATATAGAGCCACAAGGTTATAAATCAATTGATTGTATCTATTAATCAATATACGTCTATGTATATATATCTTTAAAGTAACTAATTTATTTTTAAAAGCAGGCTAAATAGTTATTCAATGATTAATATATCTTGTTCCCCGAGGGGAATTTATTTCGGGGAACAAGATATATCAAAAATTAAATACATATATCTATAATTATAGATAAATCTGTACTTTTTGTATAATTAAATTTTGGAAAATTCTAATCTAATAATGTGTTTTTGAAATTTTAGTTATGATATTAGTATGTAATTTTAATTTAAATATTTATAAGCCATTTTTTTATAATTCTGCATATGTATATAAATATATAAATAATTTATATAATAAATCAATTATATATTTATATACATATATAGGATTTATTACATTATCTATTTATTATATTATAAATTATTTATTATATAATAGATAGAATAAGTATTTATATACTAATTAAGCTTTACATTAAAATATAATATTTACGTTTACATTTAATGCTTAAATTAATAGAGTTTAAGCCTACACTATGGTTCATTAATCCGTATCTAAAGATCTCCAAGGTTAATAAATCATGATATTTTAATTTAACCTTAGCTAACTAATGAAACTTCTACATATTTATATTCTGGCCTCCTTTAATTAAGACATTATAATACAATAGCTAAATTATATTAAAATAGGATACTACTGAATAATAAATACTAGCTTATTTATTAGCTTTAAAATGCTTTTATAATTATGTACCCATTTATTAATATATAAAATAAATTTATAAATAAATAATAAATTTTATTAATATTAAAACATAATTATTTAATTTATATATTAACTAATAAATTATTTATTATTTAATATATAACTACGTCTACAAATATATATATATATATTAATAAATTATTTATATAATAAATCATTTATATATTTATATATATATATACATATAAGATTTATTAAATTATCTATTTATTATATTATAAATTATTTATTATATAATAGATAGAATAAGTATTTATATACTAATTAAGCTTTACATTAAAATATAATATTTACGTTTACATTTAATGCTTAAATTAATAGAGTTTAAGCCTACACTATGGTTCATTAATCCGTATCTAAAGATCTCCAAGGTTAATAAATCATGATATTTTAATTTAACCTTAGCTAACTAATGAAACTTCTACATATTTATATTCTGGCCTCCTTTAATTAAGACATTATAATACAATAGCTAAATTATATTAAAATAGGATACTACTGAAAAATAAATACTAGCTCATTTATTAGCTTTAAAATGCTTTTATAGTTATGTACTTATTTATTAATATGTCAACTAAGTTTATAAGTACATAAAAGATTGTATTATTTAATAGATTATATGCAGAAAGATTAAACGTAAAGATTATATTAAATGTCGAATCAACATACGTCCCTTAACGTGTAAAAGATAGTATAGATACAGTCTTGCTTATTTATAAATACAATTTTAATTAATCAGGTATTGATTTATTAAAATATAATTATTTAATTTATATATTAACTAATAAATTATTTATTATTTAATATATAACTACGTCTACAAATATATATATATATATTAATAAATTATTTATATAATAAATCATTTATTAATATATATACACATACACAAATATAAAAAATAATTAAAATATCATATAAATATAATAACTTAAAATTACATACTAATATCATAACTAAAATTTCAAAAACACATTATTAGATTAGGATTTTCCAAAATTTAATTATACAAAAAGTACAGATTTATCTATAATTATAGATATATGTATTTAATTTTTGATATATCTTGTTCCCCGAAATAAATTCCCCTCGGGGAACAAGATATATTAATCATTGAATAACTATTTAGCCTGCTTTTAAAAATAAATTAGTTACTTTAAAGATATATACACATAATGAACTAACAAACTCTAATTTATAAATATTTTTATATTCCTCAGATAATTGCTGGAATCAATTTGGGGAAATATGATTTAAGCTAACGAAGGTAGTTGCTGGAATCAATTTGGGGAAATATGATTTAAGCTAACGAAGGTAGTTGCTGGAATCAATTTGGGGAAATATGATTTAAGCTAACGAGGGTAGTTGCTGGAATCAATTTGGGGAAATATGATTTAAGCTAACGAGGGTAGTTGCTGGAATCAATTTGGGGAAATATGATTTAAGCTAACGAAGGTAGTTGCTGGAATCAATTTGGGGAAATATGATTTAAGCTAACGAGGGTAGTTGCTGGAATCAATTTGGGGAAATATGATTTAAGCTAACGAACTTTTAATTTATAGATATTTGTATATTGATTAATAGATACAATCAATTGATTTATAACCTTGTGGCTCTATATGTATATTTAATTTTTATTATATCTTGTTCCTCGGGGGAACAAGCAGTTTCCGAGTAGCTTAAGGAGGAATCTATCGTTTTGATTCATTTGAATTAGTTTAACTTTTCTGTAAAATAATAATTAATATCAATGATTTAATTTTAGTCATTAATTAATTAAATTAATAACTTTTATATATAAAATATTTTATAAAACAAAAATATAGTAATAATAAAATCTGAAATAATAAATTAATGTTTAATTCGGAAATTAAAATTAATAAAAGTAAAAACATAGTGCCAGCAACAGCGGTTAAACTAGTTTTATAAATTAATTTAAACAAAATTATTGAAATTATATAAAATTAACAAAATTTTAATTAATTAATTAAATTTATAGTGAAATATAAAATTTAAATTTAATAATTAAATATTATATTTATAATTATTTAAAAATTTTAGTAAAAAACTAGGATTAGATACCCTACTATAAAAAACAATAAATAAAATTAATTATTAAATGTAAATCATTAAAATTAAAAAATGTGGCGGCCTTATATCCTTATTAAAGAAACTTGTATTTTAATTGATAATCCACGATAAGATAGACTTAATTTTATGTTTATGTATTGCTGTTTAAAGATTTTAATATAAAAAAAAGTTGCAATATTCATTAAAAATAATAATTCAAGTCAAAATGTAGCATAATTAAGATAATATGAGTTATAATAAAATATATTTCTGGATAAATGTTATTTTAATATTATTTAGAAAGAGGATCTAAAAGTAAATTTTCTTAATTAATTAAATTGAAATTAGTTTTATTAGGTGTACAAATTGCCCGTCAATTTCATTACAAGTGAAGTAAGTCGTAACATAGTAAATGTACTGGAAAGTGTATTTAGTAATAAAAATTTTAGTTTATTAACTAAAATAATTCATTTACACTGAAAAGATTAAAACTTTTAAGTTTAAAATTTTAAATTAAATAAATTAATTTTATTATAAAATATATTAAAAATAATTATAAATTTTAAATAAATAAAATTATACAAAATAAATAATATTATAGTAGTAAAAACTAAATAATAAATATATATATTAATAGTTAAATAGTAATGTAAATGAAAAATTTTAAAATTTAAGTTAAAATAAATAATTTAGTACCTTTTGCATCAGGGATAATTAAACTAATGTAATAATTTTACAAATCCCGAATTCAAATAAGCTATATATATATGATTATTTTTGTTGCAAAAAAATTATTAATATAAATATAGAAGCTATATGTTAATCGACTTTGAATATATCTGGTTTTTTAAAAGTGAATTTAATTCTTATTAAGATTGAAATAAAATTTTAATTAATAAATAATTTTATTAATCTTTTATAAAATTTATGGGATAAGCTATAAATTTAAATTTATTATTTAATATTTTTAATTTAAATAAAAATTCTATATACATAAAATTTGTAATTAGTTTAAAATATTTTATAATATAAACAAATATTAATAAAAATTTAAAATTTAAAATATAAAAAAATGAAAAAAAAATAAAACAATCAATTCATTATTGCTATAATGATTATATAAGTAGTTATTTATAATATATAAAATTTTATAATTTAAAATAAATAAATTTAAGGAACTAGGCAAATAATAATATATTCACCTGTTTAACAAAAACACCGCCTATAGATATTAATTTTAGGTCAATCTGCCCAATGAGATATTTAATGGCTGCGGTATAACTGACCGTACTAAGGTAGCATAATCAATTGTTTTTTAATTGAAAACTAGAATGAAAGAATTAATGAAATATATACTGTCTCAATATTATATAATAAAATTAGATTTTAAGTTAAAATACTTAAATTTAATTGTAGGACGATAAGACCCTATAGAATTTAATATCTTAATATTTATTCAATTAAAAATATATTAATAAAATTTAAATTAAGATATTTTACTGGGAGGGTAATTAAATTTATTAAACTTTAATTTTTAATAAACTAAAATTTAAGGAAAATAAAATGATCTAATATTATTAAATAAAAGAAAAAATTACCTTAGGGATAACAGCGTAATATCTTTTTAGAGACCTAATCGATAAAGATGTTTGCGACCTCGATGTTGAATTAAGATAAATTTTAAACGCAGAAGTTTAATAAATTAAGTCTGTTCGACTTTTAAAATCTTACATGATTTGAGTTCAGATCGACGTAAGTCAGATCGGTTTCTATCCACAATAAAAATATAATTTTTTGTACGAAAGGACTAAAATTATTAATATAGATATTTATATAAATAATAATAAAAATAATTTTACATTATTTTGGCAGATTAGTGCATTAAATTTAGAATTTAAATAATATATAAATAAATTATATAATATAATAATTTATATAATTATAAATATAATGTTATTAATAATTATAGTTTTAGTAAGAGTTGCATTTTTAACATTATTAGAACGTAAAATTTTAAGTTATATCCAAATACGTAAAGGCCCAAATAAAGTTGCATTTAAAGGTTTAATCCAACCAATTAGAGATGCTATCAAATTAATTTCTAAAGAATGATTCTTTTTAAAAGTTAATATAATTATTTATAAATTAAGACCTATAACTATATTTTTATTATCATTAAGAATATGAACATTATATCCATGAATTAACCTTTATTACATAAATAATAGAATAATTTTATTTATTCTAATACTTGGATTAAATGCTTATCCGACAGTAATAATTGGTTGAATCTCTATAAACAAATATGCTCTAATCGGGTCAATCCGATCAATTGCACAAATAATCTCATTTGAAATTAGATTATTTTTAATAATTTTTACCTTTATAATACTAATTGAAAGATTTTCATTAAAAACATTTGAAAGTTGAAATTCAAACAATTGAACTATTATAATAATATTACCAACATATATTATATTTTCAGCAAGAATATTAATTGAATTAAATCGTACACCATTTGATTTAATTGAAGGAGAATCAGAATTAGTGTCTGGGTTTAATGTAGAATATTATAGAAGATTTTTTGTATTAATCTTCTTATCTGAATATGCAAGAATTATTTTTATAAGATTAATTATAACTATATTCTTCTTCTGTTATTCAATAGATTCAATATTATTCTATATTACGGTAACATTTCATTTATTAATAATTTTATGATTACGAGGAGTTCTACCTCGAATTCGATATGATATATTAATAAAAATATGTTGAACATATTTTTTAATCTTTACATTATTATATTTAAATTATATTTATTTAGTAAAAGAAATGTTAGCAAATTTTTAAAGTTAATAGAAAATTATATTTCTATAATATATTTTCAAAATATACACTTATTCAAGTTCATTAACTATACTATTAATTATAATACAATAACACTTTATTTAATTGAATTTATAATTAAATTATATTTAATAATAAATTTAAGTAAAATAAATTAATATTAAAAATTAATAATTTTATCTCAATAAATATAAGTTAAAGGGAGAGTAACATAAAATAAAAAATAACTTAATGTAAATAATCAATTTAATAAAACATAAGGATATTCAATAACTTGACCCCCTAACCAAGTCAATATAATAAAATTATTAATATAAAATCAATAAAATAACTGGCTTACAGGATAAAATTTATTAGATTTAATAAAATTTTTATATAAAGGTATAACATATAAAATTAAAATTGACATTAATAAAGCCAAAACTCCTCCTAGTTTATTGGGAATAGCCCGTAAAATTGAATAAGCAAATAAAAAATATCATTCCGGTTTAATATGTGTTGGTGTAACCATACTATTAGCAATTTTAAAATTATCAGGATCACCTAAATAATAAGGATTTTGACAAATTAAAACTATAAAAAATAATAAAATTATAATAAATATTATTATATCTTTGATAGTAAAATAAGGATGAAAACTTATTTTATAAATATTACTATCAGATCCTAAAGGATTAGAAGAACCAGTTAAATGTAAAGAAAAAATATGTATAATAACTAATGATAAAATAACTAAAGGTAAAATAAAATGTAAAGAAAAAAATCGATTTAAAGTAGCATTATTAATAGAAAATCCCCCCCAAATTCACTCAACTAATATTTCCCCAAAATAAGGAATAGCTGATAATAAATTTGTAATAACAGTTGCCCCCCAAAAAGATATTTGGCCCCAAGGTAATACATAGCCCAAAAATGCTGTTGCTATAGATAAAAATAAAATCGTAACTCCAATTGATCAAACATGAACCAATTTAAATGATTGATAATAAATATTTCGGCTAATATGAACATATATCATTATAAAATAAAATGAAGCCCCATTCATATGAACTAATCGAATTAATCAACCAAAATTAACATCTTTTATAATATGGATAATACTTTCAAAAGCATAACTTACATTAGGACAATAGTGTATAGATAATAATAAACCAGAAACAATTTGAATTAATAAAAATACTCCTAATATTGAACCAAAATTTCATCACATATTAATATTCGAAGGTGTCGGAAGTATAAGCAAAGAATATAAGAACATATTTATATATTTATTTTTATTCATTAAACTAACAAATTTTATTGACATTAAAAATTATTACAAATTAAATCAAAATTAATTCAAATTTATTTTAATTAAAAAAAATTAAAAATATAAAGTTATATAAAATAAATAATATAATAAATATAGTCAAATTAGATAAAATAAAAAACAATAAAAACCATAGAATTTAAAAATAATCAAAAAATAATAATAAAAATATTAAACTCATTACAAATAATAAAATTTAAATTAAAATAAATAAATAAAATTAAAATAAAAAACTAAAACAAATTTTATTTACGCTTAGATTTACGTAAAGACTTTTTAGAATAACATATACCAAAGCAAATTACTAAAATAAGAAATAAATATCATATTAAAAATAAATAAAACATTAAATTTCTTTCTATAAAAACATTAAATAAAGAATCATAAGGATCTAATCAAGATACATCCAAATAATCATCTACTATAACATAAGAATAATTATAATGATATAAATAATTTAAAACAACAATCCTCGGAAGCCAAAAAAGATAAAGTGTAACCATATAAATCAAATAATTATTATCTAAAGCAACAAAATAAGAAAACAAAATTATTAATCCACTAACAATAGCAATTAATACAATTATTGGATAAATTGAATTCTTAGTTATTATATAAACATAAGAACAAGCAAGAACAGAAAAAATTAAAAAAATAATAATATTAACTACTGGAGATAAATAATAGCTATTATAAAATAGACTGATAAAAAAAATTAAAAGATAAAAGGGAAAAAAAAAGAAAATAAAAAAGTATAGAAACTTAAATATTAATAATATTGTTGATATTGACATTAAAATTAATTAACAATTTTATTTAAAATTTATCAAAAAATAGTTTATTAAAAACAATAATTCTGGGAATTATAAATAAATAATTAGTATTTTTTTTTGAAATATATTATTAACTTAATATAATAAACATTATATAATATATAAAAAATAATTATACAAAATATTAATTTTTAAAATTAAAGCAAAAAAGATTTTTTATAATTAATAAAACAAAACAATTATCTATTAAATAATTCATAAAATCAATAATAAAAATATTAAATAATAAAATTAATAAAAAATAATTTCTTAATAAATAATTCAATTTAAATTAATAAAACAAAATAATATAATAAATTAATAAATAATTAAATCAACAAAAAAATATTAAATAATTAGTTTCAGAAAAAAATTCATCTATAATTTACAAAATTATTATTTTAATAAACTATAAAACCAAATAATTAAGTAAATAAATTCAAAATATTATTTAATAACTTTATTTTATTAATTAATATATATAACAATTACTGCATTTATTATTTTAATTATAATTATTATTGCAAAAAGTGAATCCATATTAAACTACCTAATTTTTATTGAATATATAGTACTAGTAATTATTTTAATAATCATTATTAACCAATCTTCAAACGACTGAGTATTTATAATCTATTTAATTTATACTGTTAGAGAAGCTATTATTGGACTAACCTTACTAGTTAAAATAAATCAAAGATATGGACACCAAAATATTAATTTAATCAATTTATGTTCGAATTAATATTATTAATTATAATTATAATAATAATAATAAAATTTATTGAAATATATTTTGCAAGAAGAATAAATATTATAATAGTTATAATATATATAGCTAAAATAAATAACAACGACTGATGAATAATCTTTAATAGAATAAGACTAAATATTTATTCATATGGGTTAATTATTATAACAATATGAATTTTTAGATTTATTTTAATAAGCTTAATCCAAGAAAATAACTTATTACTATATATTATAGTAAATTTAGTAATAATAATAGTATTATTATTTAATTTCATATCAATAAATCTATTCTCGTTTTATTTTATATTCGAAACAAACCTTTTAATAATTTTTATTATAGTTCTATACTGAGGATATAGACCATTACGACTTACAGCAGCTTATTATTTAATATTCTATACTTTAATTTTTTCGTTACCATTACTAGTAATCGTAATATATATTTATAACTTAAAAGGAAACACTTCATTCGTATTTTTAGAAACAAATAATATAGATATACCAATTTATATAAAAATTTACTTAATCATATCATTCATAGTAAAAATTCCAATATACACCCTTCATAATTGGTTACTAAAAGCCCATGTTGAAGCTTCATATATTGGCTCAATAATTCTTGCATCAATAATACTCAAACTAGGTAGATATGGTCTATTACGAATAATTAAAATTTTCAAAAAAATAACCTTTAATATTTATATTATTTATTTAACTATAATAGGAAGGTTAATAATTAGATTAATATGTTTACGACAAATTGATATAAAAATTATCGTAGCTATATCTTCCATTGTCCATATAAATTTAATAATTGCAAGTATAATAACAATAACAGATATAAGAATTATAGGAAGATACTTTATAATACTATCTCATGGGTTATGTTCATCAGGAATATTTTATTTAATTAATATTATTTATAAACAAACAAACAGACGAATTATAATTTTAAATAAAGGAGCAATATTATTTATACCATCAATAACATTAATATGATTTTTAATATGTTCATCAAATATAGCAGCTCCAATATCTTTAAATCTAGTTAGGGAAATTATTTTATTAATATGCCTATTATCATGAATAAAATTAATTATAATTATAATAATTATTTATTGTATATTAAGATTTATTTATTCAATATATCTATTTAGATACATTCAACACGGATCAATTAATAACAATAAATTCTATTATATAAAAAATGGTAAATTAATTAACTTCTTTGTATTAATAATACACTGATTACCATTAAATATAATTATTTTCAAATTATTCTTATTATAATATATTTAAATAGTTTAAACAAAACATTGATCTGTGGAGCCAAAAATGTAATACTTTACTTTAAATTATTATTCTAATAATAACTATAAGTTTAATTATAATGTTTATAAGAATAATATTCTTAACAGCAGGAATTATTTTAAATAATATAAATAAAATTATTATCATTGAATGATTAATTATTGAAATAAATTCAATAAAAATAAACATATTTATTTTATTAGATAATAAAACAATATTTTTTGTTATAATAATTTTAATTATTTCATCTTCAGTAATTTTTTATAGAATTGAATATATAAACATAAATATTTATTCAATAAATAAATATACATACCTTATTATAATATTCCTAATATCTATAATTATTATAATTATAAGACCAAATATATTAACCATTTTATTAGGATGAGACGGGCTAGGGTTAATCTCCTACTGTTTAATTATCTTTTATAACAATATAAAATCTTATAGAGCAGGAATATTAACAGTAATTTTAAATCGAATTGGAGATGCTAGATTAATTATCCTAATCTGCATAATAATCAAATTCGGAAGATGAAACTTAATACTATACAAAATAAATAAAATTATAATAATTATATTAGTTATTATAGCATTTACAAAAAGAGCCCAATTACCATTCTCAAGATGATTACCTGCTGCAATAATAGCTCCAACACCTGTATCATCATTAGTTCACTCTTCAACATTAGTTACAGCCGGAGTATATCTATTAATCCGATATAAACCTATTATATTAGATAGATTCAATGAAACCCTTTTATTAATTTCAAGATTAACTATATTAATCTCTGGTATTATAGCTAATTTTGAATGTGATCTTAAAAAAATTATTGCCTTATCAACACTTAGACAACTAGGATTTATAATAAGAATTTTGTTTATAAATATAGAAAAATTAGCTTTTATACATTTAATAATTCACGCAATATTTAAATCAATAATATTTTTATGTTCAGGAAGATTTATTCATTATATAAATAGAAGACAGGATATTCGAGACTATAGAGGAATAATAAAAATTTATCCTTACAAAAGAATAATTATAATAATTTCAATAATATCTTTATGTGGATTCCCATTTTTATGTGGATTTTATTCTAAAGATTTAATTATAGAATACTTTTTTTGTAGAAAAATAAACATAACTAGATTAATCAACTTAATAATTGGAACCATATTTACAGTATCATATTCAACTAAAGTATTATTAATTTTATATTCTAATAAATCTCCAACTTATAATAACATAAATTATATAAATAGAAAATTAATAAATACAAGAATAATAATTATAATAACAATATCATTATTTTTTAGTAAATATTATATAAATATAATATATATAGATTATAATTTTAATTTACCTAAAATATACAAATTTATAGTTCTAAAATTATGTATTGTAGGAATAATCATAGGAATACAAATAAATAAATACATAAATAACAAATACATAAATAATCTAAGTTTAATAACATCAAATATAATAATAATAAATAACTTATATAAACATGTTTATATTAAACCATTTAGTAAAATTATAAAATATGATGACATAGTTGAAAAAAAAATATTTGAAGAAATAATAAATAAATTATACTCAACAATTTCATTATATATAAAAATTATAAAATTCAAAATATTCAATATAAAAACAATTTTATTAATATATTTAATTTATATAACAGTAATATCAATTATTATTTATTTAAATAGCTTATAATAAAGAGCATAATATTGAAAATATTAAGGAAATTAATATATTTTTAAATAAATTTGTAAATAACTTCTAATAAAATATATTAACTCTATATTGAAAATATAATGTTTTATTTAAACTATACAAACAAATAAAAATAAGAAATAAAGATAAAATTTAATTATCTGACATAGAATTAGAAGTTCCATTAAATTTATTTCATTAACTGGATAAAAATTATCAATTATATTATTAACAATAACATGCCGCAAACTTTGGCTTCAATTAAAAAATGTATAGATTAAAATATAATCAAAAATTAAGTCGAAATTAACCTGTAAAAATTACTTTATACATTTAAAACAAAAATAAAAACTAAAATAATCAATCTAAATACTTAGAATTCCATTCCAAAAATAAAGTTAACAATATAACTAATAAAAATAAAATAAACATATTTATAATATATAAAGAATCTAAGTAAAATATAAAAAATACAAATGGAATAAGTATAACAACTTCAATATCAAAAACCAAAAACATTAAACCAATTAAATAAAAAGGAATAGATACAGGCAAATGATTTTTAAAAAATGGGTCAAACCCACATTCGTAAGGAATACATTTCTCTTTCCTACGAAATTTAACTATACAAATAAATATATTTAAAAAATAAATAAAAAATCCAATAATAATAATAAATAAAACCAATATTAAATAATTTATCACCATATATATTAACTAAAATAAATCTTTTAATTGGAAGTTAAATGTAATTAATTATACTATATATATAATAAATATTAAAAATAATAATTAATTAAAAAATCAATACACAAAAATATATAAAAATAACCAAACTACATCAACAAAATGTCAATATCATAAAGAAAATTCAAAATTAAAATGATGAATTGAAGAAAAATGTATAAATTTAGCCCGTAAAAAAGAAGAAATTAATAATAAAGTACCAATTAAAACATGAATACCATGAAAACCAGTTAATATATAAAATAATGAGCCAAAAATACCGTCATTTATACAAAATAAAGAATCAAAATACTCAATATACTGAATAAAAGAAAAATAAAATCCTAAAAAAATTGTTAAAATTAAACCATTAATCAAATTATTATAATTACCAATTAATAAACCATTATGACTTCATGAAGCAGTCAATCCTGAAGAAATTAAAATTACAGAATTCATTAAAGGAATATCATAAGGATCAAAAAACGAAATTAATAAAGGCGGTCAAATATTACCAATATCAACAGAAGGTGAAACTGAATTATGAAAAAAAGATCAAAAAAACGAAATAAAAAAAAACAATTCTGTAATAATAAATAAAATTACACTAAACTTTAAAAATTTATAAACAAAATATGTATGTAAACCTTGAAATATACTTTCCCGAATAATATCACGAACTCATTGTAAAAAAACAAAAATTAAAGAAATTAGACAAAAAAAGATAATAAAATTAGAACCAATACAAAAAAAAAAATTAAGAGATGAAAATAAAAAATTGAAAACACTCAAGGATATTAAATAAGGCCAAGGCCTTAAAGTAACCAAATGAAAAGGATGATTTGATATTGCCATTAAAACAAAATTTTAATTAAACTCAGTAAAATATAAAGTTAACAAAACCGAAAACACATAAGCCTGAATAAAAGCCATGGAAATCTCTAAAATTAAAAGAACATTTTGAATAATAATTGAAAAAATTAAAATAAAAAAGACTGTCTTAGATATAAATAAACCCAATAAAGTTATCAATAAATGTCCTGAAATTAAATTTGCAGTTAAACGAATTGATAAAGTTAAAGGACGAATTAAATTTCTAATAAATTCAATTAAAACCATAAAATTTATTAAAAACCTTGGAGTATTCTTAGGAACTAAATGACTAAAAACAAAAATAGGAAAATTTAAATAACCATAAAAAACAAACCTTAACCATAAAGATAAAGACAAAATTAAATTAAAAGACATATGTCTAGTTACAGTAAATACATAAGGTAATAAACCAAAAAGATTCAACAATATAATATAAATCAATAAACTAACAAAAACAATAATATTAGACTGAGAATTAAAAGAAATTAACAATTTAAATTCATTAAAAATCAATTTAAATAAAATTAATCAAATAAAATTAACACGAGATGAAATTAATCAATATGGTAAAAAAAACATAAAAAAAGGTATAAATAAAGAAAATCAATTTATAGATAAACAACCAGTTATAGGATCAAACCTTTCAAATAAATTACTTATCACAATCAACTTCATAATTTTATTTTATTCCTTATAAGTAAAGAAAAACTAACTTTATTAGTTTTTAATAAAACTGAATTAATATAAATAATTACTAAAAATAAATTTAATAAACAAACAAAAGATAAAAACAATCAATTTATAGGACCTATTTGAGGAATAAAAAAATCATTAGAAGTAATTGTTATTACTATAATATGATTTAAAAGATCAATTCTTACACTTCAGACATCTAATGAAACTCTTAAATAATAATAAAAATTATTAACTCTAGAATGACAATCTAATATTATATATTAACTAATTATTTAAAAATAAATAAAAAAATTAAAATTTATTAATCCAATTAGTGAAAAATCTATAAGTTGTTGATTCTAACACAATAGGCATAAAACTATGATTTATACCGCAAATCTCAGAACACTGACCAAAAAATAAACCTGAACGATTAGAATATAAATTAACTTGATTAATACGACCAGGAACAGCATCAACCTTAATACCTAAAGATTGAATAGCCCAAGAATGAATAACATCTGATGAAGTTAAAACCAAACGAATAGGTAAATTCGAAGGAACAACAACACGATTATCAACATCTAATAAACGAAACTGATCAATTAATGAATAAGAAATCATATAAGAATCAAATTCCAAATTATTAAACTCTGGATATTCATAAGACCAATACCACTGATGACCAATAACCTTTACTGAAAAATAAGGATTTAATAATTCATCCATATAATACAAAATTTTCAAGGAAGGAAAACAAATAAAAATCAAAATAAAAATAGGAAAAATAGTTCAAACAGTTTCCAAAAAATGATTCTTCAACAAATATCGATTTAAATGCTTATTAATACAAATTTCAAAAATAATAAAAACAATTAAAGTAACAATTATAACCATTACAGTTATAGTTAAATTATGAAAAGAAACTAAATTATCAGCATAAGGAGAATTAGAATCCTGAAAACTAAATATATATCATGTTGCAATTTTTAATAAAAGAAAAAAAATCTTTTTAAATAGAGCTTAAATCTACCGCACTAATCTGCCATATTAAAAAATTAAATCAAAAATAAGATAAAAACAAAAAATATTAAAAAATAAATAATCTTAATATATTATTAAAGACAATAGGTAAATCATAATGTGAATGATTTAATGGAGGTGTAAAATTAACCCACTCTAAAGACGATTGATAATACTTAAAAATTAATAAACGCTTAGAAAACAGACTATCTAAAAGAATAAAAATTAAAAAAATCAGCCTATTTAATGAAATCAAAGAACCAATAGAAGAAAATACATTTCAACAATAATAAGCATCAGGATAATCAGAATAACGACGAGGTATACCTATTAAACCCAAAAAATGCTGAGGAAAAAAAGTTAAATTAACCCCAATTAATATCATTAAAAACTGAGATTTTAATCACTTCTGATTTATTAATAAACCCGTCAATAAAGGATATCAATGGATAAAACTTCCAATAATAGCAAAAACAGCTCCTATAGACAAAACATAATGAAAATGACCTACAACATAATAAGTATCATGTAAAATAATATCAATTGATGAATTAGACAGTATAATACCAGTAAGACCTCCTAAAGTAAATATTATAATAAAACCTAATGTCCACAAAATTGAATTATTAAAACTCAACTTAGAGCCATAATAAGTAGCTAATCAACTAAAAACCTTAATACCTGTGGGAACAGCAATAATTATAGTAGCAGAAGTAAAATAAGCCCGAGTGTCAACATCCAAACCAACAGTAAATATATGATGGGCCCAAACAATAAATCCTAAAAATCCAATACCTATTATAGCATAAATTATACCTAAATTACCAAAAACCTCCTTTTTACCCCTCTCATTTATAATAACATGAGACATAAGACCAAAACCAGGCAAAATTAAAATATAAACTTCAGGATGACCAAAAAATCAAAACAAATGCTGATATAAAATAGGATCACCACCGCCTAAAGGATCAAAAAAAGAAGTATTAATATTACGATCAAAAAGAAGCATAGTAATACCTCCTGCTAAAACAGGCAAAGAAAGTAATAAAAGAACTGCAGTAATAAAAACTGACCAAGCAAATAAAGGCAAAAAATCATATTTTATCGAAAAATTCTTTATTAACATAATTGTAACTATAAAATTTATAGCACCTAAAATAGAAGATACCCCTGATATATGCAAAGAAAAAATAGTAAAATCAACTGAAGGAGAAGGGTGAAAAATATAAGAAGATAAAGGAGGATAAATAGTTCACCCCGTGCCAGGACCAACTTGAAATAAATTTCTTAAAATCAATAAAACTAAAGAAGGAGGTAATAATCAAAAACTAATATTATTTATACGGGGAAAAGCTATATCAGGAGTTCCAATTATTAAAGGAACTAGTCAATTACCAAAACCACCAATTATAAATGGCATAACTATAAAAAAAATCATTAAAAAAGCGTGAGAAGTTACAATAGAATTATAAATCTGATCATTATTAATTCATATACCAGGACTGCTCAACTCCATACGAATAATTATACTTAAAGAAGTTCCAACTATACCAGACCATAAAGCAAAAATAATATAAATCATTCCAATATCTTTATGATTTGTTGAAAAAAATCACTTATTGAAAAAATACACTAAAATTTATGAAAATATTCATATTTTTAACTTTGAAGGCTAAAAGTTTAAAATTAAACTTAAAATCTTAAAAAAAAAAGTATTATGTCTGAAAAAGAAATAAACTGTAAATTTATTAATAAAGATAAAATTCTTTTAATACTAAAAAAAAAAAATTTCTATAGTTTAAGTAAAAACATTAAATTGCAAGTTTAAAATAGCTATAAAGCTAGAAATTAATAAACAATTAAATCAAAACAACTAATATAACACAAACAATTGAAAAAACAAGAAAGATAGAAAAAAATAAAAGTAAATGTTCAAAATCACGATTTAAAATAGACTTTTTTATAGAAGGAACATAATTAGTCAAAGAATAAATAAATAAACTTACATAAACCCATATAATAATAACAGAACTTAAAGTATAAACAATAAACAATAAATAATATAAAGTCATATTATAAATTAAAACATTAATAATGCTCCATTTTAAAATAAATAAACAAAACGGAGGAAAACCAGAATAACTTGTAATTAAACAAACATAAGTAAGCTTTAGAAAAGGACTAAATAAAACATTAGAAAAACTAGAAAATCTACTAATATCCAAATAATAAAAAAAAACACATAATACAAAAAAAGAAATAGAATAAATTAAAGAAAAATAAAATATCATTTCCTCATCAAATATACCTATAAGAAAAATAAAAGAACTTTGAATAATTGAAGTAGAAGCAATTATACCTTTATAAGAATCAATAGATCCTAAATACAAAGAAATAATAAAACTACTAAAAGCAATACAATAGACAAGATAATAATTAATATCGTTAAATAAAATTAATATAAAATAAATAGTCCCAAACTTACCTAAAGTAGAAAATAAACAAACTTCTAACCAAGTTATAGATTCACATAAATAAACAATTCAATAATTAAAAGGAAACAATCCTAATTTAAAAAACAAAATTAAATAAATCAACAATTTTATAAAAATACCTTCTATAATAAAATTTATATCACCGATATAAAAAACACATAAAAGCAATAAAATACCTCTTAAACTTCTTAAAATAAAATAAATAGAGGCTACGCCTCTATTACCATTAAGAACAAAATAAACCACAAGAAATAAATTTAAAACTTCATAACAAACTCATATATAAAACAAGTCGTTAATAAAAAAGATGGAAAAAAACATAGAGTACAAAACCAAAAAACAAAAAAATTTATTTAAATCTGTAAAAAATCATTTGATAATAAATTAATATAAAAATATAATTTAATTATAAATTAAATAATATAAAAATCAAAATTTATAAATATATTTTAGTGTATAATGCACATAAAACTTTGAATCTTATAGAATTAAATAAATTAATAAATATAAAATAAAAAGTAATAGTAAATAAAATTACATTAATATTTCATCAAAATATCCCTTTAATCAGGCATATTACCAAAAATAATGTAATAAATTACATAAAAGAATATAATTCTATAATTAGGGTATGAGCCTAAGAGCTTAAATTTAGCTTATTTATATAAATAAAAACTAGGTATAATTAGAAAATTAACTCTTAATTGCAAATTAAATATTATAAATTTAACTAATACCCA